GAAAGAATCGGTTAAATTTTTCATATAATCTCCTCTTCTAGCTAAACTATAAAAAAGAACTCTGTCCTTTTTTTTATTCTTTTTTTTTTTCAATAAAAAGAAAATTTAATTTAATATAATAATTTATGTTTTAATTTACCTATTTGGATATTTGTAAACAGAATAAAAAACCTATTCTATTTACAAATGTATTTTCCAAAATTTTTAATTTTCAATAATAATAATGAGACTTATTAGAATTAAGCTAGAATTTGAGACCAAGTTTTATGTCAATTTCAAAAAACCTATGTTTTTCGCAACACCCCTTAAAAAAAGTTTCCATTAAACTACATTAAACTAAAAGAATAAGGGGAAGGAAGAAAGCGAATCGATGTACTAATTCCCCACCCTCAAATTAGTCCTTCCCAAGGATTGTTGTCTCAATGAATAATTGTAGGAGTTAAATCTTGATAGCATTAAAAAAAAACTACGAAAAAAAAAATCCATAATTTTCTTATTTATAGGATTAAACAAAAGGATTCGCAAATAAAAGCGCTAATGCTACAACCAGGCCATAAATTGTTAAAGCTTCCATAAAAGCCAAACTAAGCAATAAAGTACCTCGTATTTTTCCTTCTGCCTCAGGTTGTCTCGCGATACCTTCGACAGCTTGACCCGCAGCTGTACCTTGACCAACTCCAGGTCCAATAGAAGCAAGTCCAACAGCCAACCCAGCAGCAATAACCGAAGCAGCAGAAATAAGTGGATTCATGATAAGTTCCTCACACCAAAATAAAGAAATAGTTAATGATACAATCATCCGATGACTTAGGACTTAATTATAATTAAGTCATCGCTAAGATTCATCCAGCCAAAAAAAAACCAAAAACTTAAATTGAAATAATATAAAATAATATAAATATAATAATATTATTGAATCAAAGAATTACTTTGATATTAGTTGTACGGGATTTTTAAAAATTCATACTATATAACTATAAACTATATATATACAACTTTTTTATGCCATTTATTTTTTGTGAACCATTCTTTGAATTCTTCGTTCTTTTTTTATAACTTTTTTGCAGCCAATTCACAGATAAAAAAGACGAACTTCTAATCGAATCCCTATCTAAATCGAAATTCACAAAAGTAGTGGGACAGATTATATAGATCTTTAACTCATATATACCTAGTCAATATCAAATATCACATATACAAGTGTTTCTTACATAACGTAAACTAACTATTCTATAATTGGGCTAACTTAAAAACGAAAAAAAAAAAGTTAATGATGACCCTCCATAGATTCACCTATATAAGCCGCAGCTAAAGTGGCAAAAATGAGAGCTTGAATCCCGCTTGTAAATAATCCAAGGAACATGACAGGTATAGGAACCACTAAAGGTACTAAAGAAACAAGAACAACAACTACTAATTCATCGGCTAATATATTTCCGAAAAGTCGAAAACTAAGTGATAGGGGTTTTGTAAAATCTTCTAAGATGTTAATGGGTAAAAGAATTGGAGTTGGTTGAATGTATTTACTGAAATACCCTAATCCTTTTTTGCTAAGACCCGCATAAAAATAGGCTACTGATGTGAGTAAAGCTAAAGCAACCGTTGTATTTATATCATTCGTTGGTGCTGCTAACTCCCCTTGAGGTAACTGGATAATTTTCCACGGTAAAAGGGCTCCTGACCAGTTAGAAACAAAAATAAATAAAAACAGGGTTCCAATAAAGGGAACCCATGGACCATATTCTTCTCCAATCTGGGTTTGACTCACGTCTCGAATGAATTCAAGGACAAATTCCAAGAAATTTTGGCCGTCAGTTGGAATGGTTTGGGGATTGCGAACCGCTATAACAGCGGAACCTAATAAGATAGTAATTACAACCCAAGAAGTAATAAGGACTTGGGCATGGACTTGGAAACCCCCTATTTGCCAATAGAAATGTTGGCCTACTTCGACACCAGATATCTCATATAACCCTTCTTTTATTAGTGTATTGATGGAACATGATAAAACATTCATATTGCCCTCTGACAGAAATAAGAACTTTAAATTATTTTGATTCAAGATCCCCTTTTTTACTTAATTTACTTTAATTTAAAAATTTAACTTTATATTTTAGTTTTGGATACCAACTAAACAAATCACACAATATCCCCAGTTTTATATCTCTTATTCTTTTGTATGATTCAGTAGTAGTAACCGATTTTATAAATCGAAATACAGGGAGCCCCTCCCTCAAAAAAATTTTGATTTATTTATCTTATTATTAATCAAGAATTTTGTATATAGCTAGAACGACCCTCACAAATTGCGAATACTAATTTGTTAAGAATGAATCGAATTGAAGCTATAGCGTCATCATTTGCTGGAATAGAAATATCCGCGAGATCGGGATTACAATTTGTATCGATTAAAGAAATGGTTGGAATTCCCAAAGTGATACATTCTCTAAGAGCCGTATATTCTTCTTGCTGATCGACGATGATTACAATATCAGGCAAT